TTAAAAATAAGCTAAATAAAGCTTTTGGGCTCATACCTCAAATATAAAGGAAATTCCTTTTTTTTAAAAATAAAGTGCCTGACAAAAGGATTATTCTGATAGAGTAAATTATGTAATTTTTTTTTACCTTTATTATATTTTATAGAATTAAACTATACCTAATAATTTCAAAAATTATTGTGCATCTTACACTAAAATATATTTTAAAAAAAAATGATAATAAATTCATATTAGAAATAATTTCTTATTTTAAATTTTATTTTTTTTTAATTCTAATAAAATATTTTTTTTATTTACTTTATTTTTTAGAACCTTAATTTCTATTTCAGCTAACTCTTGATTAGGGTGTTGAATTGGTTTAGAAATTAATTTACTAAGATTTATCCCCCTTATTTCTAACTCTAATAATTTATTAAATTCAGAAGCTTCTCTAAAATATTTTTTAACTCAAGCTATTGCATCAATTAATTTTTTATTTACTATTATTTTAAATTTATTTTTAATAAAAAATTATTTTATAAATAATCTTATTTCAATTTTAATTGATTCTTCTTTATTAATAAAAATAGGATCAACCCCCTTTCATTTTTGATTTCCTAATATCATAGAAGGTCTTTCTTGATTAAATTGTTTTATTTTAATAACTTGACAAAAAATTACCCCCATAATTTTATTATCATATTATTTTAATATAAATTTTTTAATATTTATTATAATTTTTAATGTTTTAATTGGAGCTATTGGAGGATTTAACCAAACATCTTTACGTAAATTAATAGCTTTTTCATCTATTAACAATTTAGGATGAATACTATCAGCATTATTAATTAGAGAAATTTTATGAATAACTTACTTTATTTTTTATTCATTTTTAATTAGTATTATATGTTTTTTATTTTATAAATTAAATATTTTTTACATTAATCAAATATTTAATTTTAATATTAACTTTTCTATTAAATTTTCTATTATAATTAATTTCCTCTCCTTAGGAGGACTCCCCCCATTTTTAGGATTTTTCCCTAAATGATTAATTATTAATTATTTAATTTTAAATAAATTATATATTATTTCTTTTTTTTTTATTTTCATAAGATTAGTTATATTAATTTTTTATATTCGAATTATTTATTCTTCTTTTATATTTTTTTCATTCAAATTTAAATGATTTAAAATTTTTATTAAAAATAATTTTTTAATTATAATTAATTTTTTTAGTTTCATTTCTTTATTAGGAATAATTTTTAGAACTTTATTTTTTCTTTAAGGTTTTAAGTTAATTAAAACTAATAATCTTCAAAATTATTTATAAAGAAATCTCTTTAAGCCTTAGTAATTAATATACCCCATAAAATTTGCAATTTTATATCAAAATATGACTATAAGGCCAGTAAAAGAGAATTTCTCGTTAATAAATTTACAATTTATCGCTTTTAACCTCAGCCATTTTACTTTTTAGCGAAAATGACTTTTTTCTACTAATCATAAAGATATTGGAACTTTATATTTTATTTTTGGAATTTGAGCAGGAATAGTAGGAACATCTCTTAGTCTTATTATTCGAACAGAATTAGGTAACCCAGGATCTTTAATTGGAGATGATCAAATTTACAATACTATTGTAACAGCTCATGCTTTTATTATAATTTTTTTTATAGTTATACCTATTATAATTGGAGGATTTGGAAATTGATTAGTTCCTTTAATATTAGGAGCCCCAGATATAGCTTTTCCCCGAATAAATAATATAAGATTTTGACTTTTACCCCCCTCATTAATCTTATTAATTTCAAGTAGTATTGTAGAAAATGGAGCAGGAACAGGATGAACAGTTTACCCCCCTCTATCATCAAATATTGCTCATAGAGGATCTTCTGTTGATTTAGCAATTTTTTCCTTACATTTAGCTGGAATTTCATCAATTTTAGGAGCTATTAATTTTATTACAACTATTATTAATATACGAATTAATAATATATCTTTTGATCAAATACCTTTATTTGTTTGAGCTGTAGGAATTACAGCTTTATTATTACTTCTTTCATTACCTGTTTTAGCAGGTGCAATTACCATACTTCTTACTGATCGAAATTTAAATACATCATTTTTTGACCCACCTGGAGGTGGAGATCCTATTCTTTACCAACATCTATTTTGATTTTTTGGACATCCTGAAGTCTACATTTTGATTTTACCAGGATTTGGTATAATTTCTCATATTATTTCCCAAGAAAGAGGAAAAAAAGAAACTTTTGGTTCTTTAGGAATAATTTACGCTATAATAGCAATTGGTTTATTGGGGTTTATCGTTTGAGCTCATCATATATTTACTGTAGGAATAGATATTGATACACGAGCATATTTTACTTCAGCTACTATAATTATTGCTGTACCTACTGGCATTAAAATTTTTAGTTGACTAACATCTCTCCATGGTACTCAAATTAATTATAGACCTTCTATACTTTGAAGTTTAGGATTCATTTTTTTATTTACTGTTGGAGGATTAACTGGTATTATTTTAGCCAATTCTTCTATCGATATTGCCCTTCATGATACATATTATGTTGTTGCTCATTTTCATTATGTTTTATCTATAGGAGCTGTATTTGCTATTTTCGGAGGATTTGTTCATTGATACCCTCTTTTTACCGGATTAGTATTAAACCCTTATTTATTAAAAATTCAATTTATTTCTATATTTATTGGAGTTAATTTAACTTTTTTTCCTCAACATTTTTTAGGATTAGCCGGTATACCTCGACGATACTCAGATTACCCAGATAATTATTTATCTTGAAATATTATTTCTTCTTTAGGATCTTATATTTCTTTATTTTCAATAATATTAATTGTTATTATTGTTTGAGAATCTATAATTTATCAACGAATCATTTTATTTTCATTAAATATATCTTCCTCTATTGAATGATTTCGAAATCTACCCCCAGCTGAACATTCTTATAATGAACTTCCTAGTTTAAGTAATTTCTAATATGGCAGATTATATGTAATGGATTTAAACCCCATTTGTAAAGGCTTATCCTTTTTTTAGAAATGGCAACATGATCTAATTTTAACTTTCAAAATAGAGCTTCCCCTCTTATAGAACAAATTATTTTTTTCCATGATCATACTTTAATTATTTTAATTATCATTACTATATTAGTTTCTTATTTAATAATAAGATTATTCTTTAATAAATATATTAATCGATTTTTATTTGAAAGACAAATAATTGAATTAATTTGAACTATTCTTCCAGCTATTACTTTAATTTTTATTGCTCTTCCTTCATTACGTTTACTTTATCTTTTAGATGAACTTAATAATCCTTTAATTACTTTAAAATCTATTGGACATCAATGATATTGAAGTTATGAATATTCTGATTTTAATAATGTTGAATTCGATTCTTATATAATTGATTTTAATAATATTAAAAATTTTCGATTATTAGATGTTGATAATCGTGTTATTTTACCTATAAATAATCAAATTCGAATTTTAATTACTGCTACAGATGTTATTCATTCATGAACAGTACCTTCTTTAGGAGTAAAAGTAGATGCTAACCCAGGTCGATTAAATCAAACTAGTTTTTTTATTAATCGACCAGGAATTTTTTTTGGTCAATGTTCTGAAATTTGTGGAGCTAATCATAGTTTTATACCTATTGTAATTGAAAGTGTCCCAATTAAAAATTTTATTAATTGAATTAATAATTATTCATCATTAGATGACTGAAAGCAAGTATTGGTCTCTTAAACCACTTTATAGTAATTTAGCAATTACTTCTAATGAAAGAATTAGTTAATTTATAACATAAATATGTCAAATTTAAATTATTACTTTAAGTAATATTCTTTTATTCCTCAAATAATACCAATCAATTGATTATTATCTTTTTTTTTTTTTATCTGTATTTTTATTTTATTTAACATTATTAATTATTATATCTTTAATTATAATTATAATTTTAAAAGTTTATCTAAAATCTCATCTTCTAAAAATAACTTATTTTGAAAATGATAAGTAATTTATTTTCAATTTTTGATCCCTCTACTAATATTTTTAATTTATCTCTTAATTGAATTAAAACTTTTATTGGACTTATATTTATCCCATACTCTTATTGATTTATCCCCAATCGATATTATATAATATGAAATTTTATTTCATCTAAACTTCATAATGAATTTAAAACTTTAATAGGAACTAATAGTTTTAATGGATCAACATTTATTTTTATTTCCCTATTCTTTTTTGTTTTATTTAATAACTTTTTAGGATTATTTCCATACATTTTTACTAGAACTAGTCATTTAAATCTATCCTTAACCTTATCTCTTACTCTTTGATTAAGATTTATAATTTATGGTTGAATTAATAATACTCAACATATATTTATTCATTTAATCCCTCAAGGAACCCCTACAATTTTAATACCTTTTATAGTATTAATTGAAACAATTAGTAATATTATTCGTCCTGGTACTTTAGCTGTTCGTTTAACTGCAAATATAATTGCAGGTCATTTATTATTAACTTTATTAGGAAATTCAGGTATAAATATACCTAATTATCTTCTTATTATTCTAATTTTTTCCCAAATTTTATTATTAATTTTAGAATTTGCTGTTGCTATTATTCAATCATATGTAATTACCATTTTAAGAACTCTTTATTCTAGAGAAACCAATTAACTAATGAAATCTAATCATAATCATCCTTATCATTTAGTAGATTTTAGACCTTGACCTTTAACTGGAGCTATTGGAACTATAACTCTTGTTACAGGGTTAGTTAAATGATTCCATAATTTTAATATAAGTCTTTTATTAACAGGTTATTTTATTGTTATTTTAACTATATATCAATGATGACGAGATATTTGCCGTGAAGGTACCTATCAAGGTAAACATACAATTTTAGTTTCTAATGGATTACGATGAGGAATAATTTTATTTATTATTTCAGAAATTTTTTTTTTCATTTCTTTTTTTTGAGCATTTTTTCATAGAAGTTTAGCTCCAAATATTGAAATCGGAGCAATATGACCCCCTATAAGAATTATCCCATTTAATCCCTTCCAAATTCCCTTACTTAATACAATTATTCTTATTAGATCTGGTATTACAGTGACCTGAGCTCACCATAGTTTAATAGAAAATAACTTTACTCAAACTATACAAGGATTATTTTTTACTATTATTCTAGGAATTTATTTTACTATTCTTCAAGCTTATGAATATATTGAAGCCCCTTTTACTATTGCTGATAGAATTTATGGATCAACATTTTTTGTAGCAACTGGTTTCCATGGACTTCATGTTATTATTGGAACTTTATTCTTATTAACATGTTTTATTCGACATTTAAATAATCATTTTTCAAATAATCATCACTTTGGATTTGAAGCCGCAGCTTGATACTGACATTTCGTAGATGTAGTATGATTATTTCTTTATATTTCAATTTATTGATGAGGTAATTAATTATTTATATAATATATTTAGTATATTTGACTTCCAATCAAAAAGATTAATAAAAATTTAATATAAATAATTTTAATTTTATTACTTATTTCATTAATTACTTTATTAATTTCTAATATTTTTATTTTTTTATCATTATTAATTTCAAAAAAATCAATTATAGATCGAGAAAAATGTTCTCCTTTTGAATGTGGATTTGACCCAAAAACCTTACCTCGATTACCATTTTCTTTACATTTTTTTTTAATTACTGTAATTTTCCTAATTTTTGATATTGAAATCGCTTTAATCTTACCTATAATTATTTCATTTAAAAGAGTTAATTTCTTAATTTGATGAAAAATTAGATCATTTTTTATTATTATACTACTAATTGGCTTATACCATGAATGAAACCAAAACATATTAAATTGAACTATTTAAGGATTATAGTTTATTTAAAACATTTGATTTGCATTCAAAAAATATTGAAAATCAATTTATCTTAAATAAGAAGCAATTTTGCATTTAATTTCGACTTAAAAGATAGAGTTTATTACTCCTTATTTATTTAAATTAATTGAAACCAAAATAGAGGTATATCACTGTTAATGATAAAATTGAATTATAAATTCCAATTGAAATATAAATAATTAGCTGCTAACTTAATTTTTAGTGATTAAATTCATTAATATTTCTTTTTTAATTTAATTTATATAGTTTATTATTAAAACATTACATTTTCATTGTAAAAATAAAATTATATTTTTTTATAAATATTTTAAGATTATATAAATCACCTTAATATCTTCAATATTACACTCTAATCATAAGCTATTAAAATATAATAATATAATTATAAAAATATAAATTAATAGTCATAAAATAAATCTATATAAATAAATCTTAAAATTATTTAACTGATAAATATAATTAATTAAAGAATAATATTTAATAATTTTATATATACCCTGACCTCTATATATTTCTCTTCATCCTATATCCACATTTTTTAATAATTTTTGTCCAAAATTTAAAAAATAATAATTCAAACCATAAGTAGATAAACTTGGTATAAATCATATTAATGTTAAAAAAAATCTTAAATTATAAGTTATTATAAACTTATTCAAAGAATAAATTTTTATATTTCTAATTAAAATTCCTATTAATAAACCTATTAATGTTACATAAACTACTATTATCTTTAAATTAAAAGGTAAATAAATTATATAAGGGTAAGAAAAAATTATTCATCTTAAAAATCTCCCAGAAACTAATCTTATAAATAATAAAATAAATATTCTTTTTAATATAATATAATCTTCCTCAAATAAATTATAAATTGCTAATAAATTATAATCACTTACTATTAAATATATTAATAATCGAATTGTATAAAATATAGTCAATCCCGTCGAAATATAATATAAATTAAATACTAAAAAATTTAAATTTCTCATTCTAACTACTTCTAAAATTAAATCCTTTGAATAAAATCCAGCTAAATAAGGAATACCACATAAAGCTAAATTAGAAATATTTAAACATAGTCTAGTTAAAGGAATATATAAACTTAAACCTCCCATTAAACGAATATCTTGATTATTATTTATTAAATGAATAATTTTACCAGCACATATAAATAATAAAGCTTTAAATATAGCAAGAGTTAATAAATGAAAATATCTTAATTCCACATACCCTATACTTAAAATTCTCATTATTAAGCCTAATTGTCTTATTGTAGATAAGGCAATAATTTTCTTTAAATCATACTCATAATTTGCACAATAACCTGCCATAAATATTGTTAACCCAGACACTATTAACAAAAATTTTAATATAGTTTCTATTATATAATTATTGAATTGAATTAATAAATAACCCCCAGCAGTAACTAAAGTTGAAGAATGAACTAAAGCAGAAACTGGTGGTGGAGCTGCTATAGCAGCTTGTATCCAAGATCTAAATGGAATTTGAACTCTTTTTGTTAATCCCGCCAAAATAATTATAATTCTAATTAATTTTATAGAAAAATCATTTGATATAAAATCTATATAAAAAATATAATTTCAACTTCCATAATTTATTATTCAAGCAATTCTTATTAAAATTATCACATCACCAATCCGATTAGATAAAACAGTTAATATACCTGCATTATATGATTTTACATTTTGATAATAAATTACTAAACAATAAGATACTAATCCTAACCCATTTCACCCTAAAATAATTCTAATAATATTAGGTCTAATAATTAATAAAATTATTGAAAAAACAAATAATAAAACTAAAATAATAAAACGTTTTAAATTTAACTCAGACCCTATATATCTTTTTCTATAAAAAATAACAGAAGAAGAAATTAAAGATACAAATATTATAAATATTAATGATACAGGATCTAATAAAATAGTTATAACTAAATTTATTGAATTTAAAGAAATGATTTCCCACTCTAAAAATATTACTATTTCATTTATGATAAAATAAACACCTATAAAAAAATTAATTAATATAAAAAAAAATAAAAAAAAAAATCTAATAAAACACAAACAATATTTATTAATGATCTAAAATGATATTTTTCATATTTTTGATTCCACAAATCAATATTTTTTTTTAAATTATTTAGATAAAATCAAATTATTCTATAATCAACTTTTAATACTAAAATATTTAAAGGTAATCAATGTAATATTAATATTAAATACTCCCGAGAAACCCCAGTATAAAATCTATAAACTCCAATATTATATCCTCCGTGTTGTGTATAAGAATATAAATATAAACTATACCCAGCTCTAAAAAATGAAATTATTACAAGTATAATTATAGTTACCCAAGATCAACTAATTAAGCTATTAATTAATCTAATTTCCCCTACTAAATTTAATGAAGGAGGAGCAGCTATATTAGAAGATAATAATAAAAATCACCATATTCTTAAGGAAGGAATAAAATTTATTAACCCCTTATTTAAAAATAAGCTTCGTCTATTCAAACGCTCATAATTAATATTAGATAAACAAAATATCCCTGAAGAACATAGTCCATGTCTAATTATTAATACATAAGAACCTAAAAATCCTCAATAATTCATAGTTATAATCCCACCAATAACAATACTTATATGACAAACTGAAGAATAAGCAATTAAAGATTTTATATCAATTTGACAGAAACATTTTAATCTAATATAAAACCCCCCAATTAATCTAATAATAACTCAAATAAAATTTATTTTTAAACCAATTTTTTGAAGAATAACTATTAATCGCAAAAGTCCATACCCCCCTAATTTTAATATAATTGCCGCTAAAATCATTGATCCAGAAATTGGAGCTTCTACATGAGCTTTTGGTAATCATAAATGAACAAAATATATTGGTATTTTTACTAAAAAAGCTAAAATTAATCTAATATAAAGATACAAATAATTATAGTCATAAAATTTTAAAAAATATATTATTATACAATTTATTTCTCTATAAATATAAAAAATACCTAACAATAATGGTAAAGAAGCAAATAAAGTATAAAATAATAAATATAAACCTGCCTGAATACGTTCAGGTTGATACCCTCAACCAATAATTAATATTAAAGTTGGAATTAATCTTCCTTCAAAAAATAAGTAAAATATAAATAAATTTATTACTCTAAAAGTTAAATATAATATTATTAATAATAAAATAATATTAAATAAAAAAAATATATCAAAAAATTTTCTCTTTATTAATCTTTCTCTAGCTATAATTATTAAAGTTCTAATTCAAATTCTTAATAAAATTAAACCATAAGAGATTAAATCACACCCTATTATATATCTTAAATTACAAAAATTATTAATATTAATTGTTAAACCTATAAATAATAAAACTATTATTATTATTATATTTTGAACCATTCAAAATATATTTTTTTTTAAACATAAAGGTATTATAAATACAAGTATTAATAAAAACTTTATCATTTTAAATTAAACTAAATCTTTGAAAATAATCATTCCCATGAGTTCGAATTATAGAAACTAAAATAGATAAACCTAACGCTCCCTCACATACTGAAAAAACTAAAAAAACTATTAATATATATATTCTATATTCAATTATTCTTAAATATAATATTAAAGAAAAAAAAATTCTTAATACAATAAATTCTAAACTTATTAAAACAATTAATAGATGTTTATGTTTTCTTACAAAAATTATATTTCCAAATATAAATATTACAAAAATTATTATTCATATATTTAATATTATCATTTGTATAAATGTTTTTATAATTTAATTAAAATATTGGTCTTGTAAACCAAAAATAAGTGTATTCTTTAAAAACTTCAAAGAAAAAGAATTTCTTTATCTATAATCTCCAAAATTATAATTTTTTATTAAACTATTCTTTGATATCATAAAAATATTTACATCTTTAATAATTATTTTAATTTCTATTTTTATATTTTTTATTAATCATCCTATTTCTATAGGTTTATTAATTCTTCTTCAAACTTTATTTATTTGCTTATTATTAGGTATATTAATTAATTCTTACTGATTTTCATATATCTTATTTTTAGTTTTTTTAGGGGGTTTACTAGTTCTTTTTATTTATGTTTCAAGTATTGCCTCTAATGAACTTTTAAATATTACTCTCATTAATAAAATCTTAATTTCTATTCCTTTATTAATTTTTATTATATCTTTTTTTCTTAAAAATAATTTAAACTGATTAAATTTATCTTTTAATGAAGATATAAATAATTTTATTAATTTATTTTTATTTTATTTTAATGAAAATAATATTAATTTATTTAAATTATATAACGAACAAACTTATATAATAATAATTATAATAATTATTTATCTTTTTATTACTTTAATTGCTGTAGTAAAAATCACAAATATTTTTTTTGGTCCTCTTCGATCTTTTAACTAATGATAAATTTATATAAACCTATTCGTAAAACTCCCCCCATTTTAAAAATTATTAATGGCTCTTTAGTTGATTTACCTACTCCATCAAATATCTCAGCATGATGAAATTTTGGATCTTTATTAGCCTTATGTTTAATAACTCAAATTTTAACAGGATTATTTTTAACTATATATTATACAGCTAATATCGAAATAGCATTTTTTAGTGTAAATTATATTTGTCGAAATGTCAATTATGGTTGATTAATTCGTACTCTTCATGCTAATGGAGCATCTTTTTTTTTTATTTGTATTTACATTCATATTGGACGAGGTATTTATTATGAATCTTTTAATCTTTTTTATACTTGAATAATTGGAGTAATTATTTTATTTTTATTAATAGCTACAGCTTTTATAGGATATGTTTTACCTTGAGGACAAATATCTTTTTGAGGTGCTACAGTAATTACTAATCTTTTATCTGCTATTCCTTATCTTGGGACCCTTTTAGTAAATTGAATTTGAGGGGGATTTGCAGTTGATAATGCTACTCTTACACGATTTTATACTTTCCATTTTTTACTTCCTTTTATTCTTCTTATAATAGCTATAATTCATTTATTATTCCTTCATCAAACTGGATCAAATAACCCTTTAGGAATTAACAGAAACTTAGACAAAATTCCTTTTCATCCATTTTTTACCTTTAAGGACTTAATTGGATTTATTATTTTATTTTTTTTTTTAACTATTTTAACATTAACTAATCCCTATTTATTGGGGGACCCTGATAATTTTATTCCTGCTAATCCTTTAGTGACCCCAATTCATATTCAACCTGAATGATATTTCTTATTTGCTTATGCTATTTTACAATCAATTCCTAATAAATTAGGAGGTGTTATTGCTTTAGTTTTATCTATTTTAATTTTAATTATTCTCCCATTCACTTTTAATAAAAAAATTCAAGGAATTCAATTTTACCCCCTTAATCAAATTCTTTTTTGATCTATAATTTCAACCATTATTTTATTAACATGAATTGGGGCTCGACCTGTAAAAAACTTATATGTTATCACAAGTCAATTATTAACAATTTATTATTTTTCTTATTTCATTATTAATCCTATTTTAAATAAAATTTGAGACAATTTAATTTTTAATAATAATAATTAATTTATAATTTTTTAATTAATGAGCTTGTCATAAAAGCATTTGTTTTGAAAACTTAAGAAAGAATTATTTATTCTATTAATTTTATACTAAATTTATTTTATAATTTATTATTATTTTTAACCCAATAAAAAATAATAAATAATTTAAAGAAATAGGTAAATATCTCTTTCAACATAAATATATTAATTTATCATAACGATATCGAGGTAATGTCCCCCGTACCCAAATAAATAAAAAAGAAATTATAATTATTTTTAAATAAAAAGTTAATCTTAAATTATAACCCCCTATATATATAATAGTAAATAATAAACTTATAAATAAAATTCTAGAATATTCAGCTAAAAAAATTAAAGCAAATCCTCCTCTTCTATATTCTACATTAAACCCAGATACTAATTCTCTTTCTCCTTCAGCAAAATCAAAAGGAGTACGATTAACTTCTGCCATTAAAGAAGATATAAAACATAAACTTAAAGGAAATATTATAAATAAAAATCAAATTAATATTTGATTTCTAGAAAATTTTATTAAATTAAAATCTATAATTAAAATAATTCTTGATAATATAATTAAAATTAAACTAACTTCATAAGAAATAGTTTGAGCTACTGCTCGCAAACCTCCCAATAAAGAATATCTTGTATTAGAGGATCAACCAGCAATTATTACTGTATAAACCCCTAATCTCATACAACATAAAAAAAATAAAATTCCTAAATTAAAAGTAATTATATTAAAATAATATGGAATTACTATTCAAATCAATAACGATAATATAAATCTTAAAACCGGAGAAAAATAATAAAAAATATAATTAGAATAATTTAAATAAACTTGTTCTTTTGAAAATAATTTAATAGCATCTGAAAAAGGTTGTAATAAACCTATAAACCCAACCTTATTAGGCCCCTTACGAATTTGAATATAACCTAAAACTTTTCGCTCTAATAAAACTAAAAAAGCAACTCCAATTAATACTCCTACAATTAAAATTAATACACCAATAATTATTCTAATATAATCCATTATCACTACTATTTATATAATAAATTATATATTTATGACTTCTAAAACCATTACATTTTTTTGCCAAAATAGTATAATTTATTTATACTTTATTTAATAATATTCTTTTTATTAAAATTATTTTCAATATTTGATCCTTTTGTACTAAAATATTTTTTTTTTCTAAAGATAGAAACCAACCTGGCTTACACCGGTTTGAACTCAGATCATGTAAGATTTTAATGATCGAACAGATCAAAATTTTAAACTTTTGCATTTAATTTTTATCTTAATCCAACATCGAGGTCGCAAACTTTTTTTTTTATTTGAACTAAAAAAAAATATTACGCTGTTATCCCTAAGGTAATTTTTTCTTATAATCATTAATAATGGATCATTTATTCATTTATTTATGTTAAATTTTTAAAAAAAGTTAATTTAATTTTTCTATCACCCCAATATAATATTTAATTTTATTTTAATATTAATTTTCATAATTTTTTAAAATAACATTAAATATAAAACTCTATAGGGTCTTCTCGTCTTTTAAAATTATTTTAGCTTTTTAACTAAAAAATAAATTTCTAATATTAATTAAGAGACAGTTCATATTTCATCAAATCTTTCATACAAGTTTCCAATTAAAAAACTAATGATTATGCTACCTTTGTACAGTCAATATACTGCAGCCCTTTAATATTTATCAGTGGGCAGATTAGACTTTAAATTATATTCAAAAAGACATGTTTTTGATAAACAAGTGAATATTAATTTTGCCGAATTCCTTTTAATTAATTTTAATTTTTAATTTACTTATTTAATTTTTTTTTATACTAATTTTATCATTATTTCTAATTTAATTTTATTATAAATTATTATTTTATAAAAATTTAAATTTTTCTTTTAAATTTTATTTTTAATTAAAATTTTTTATAATAAATTATAATTTTTAAACAATATAAATTTTAAAAATTTTATTTTTTTTAATTTTTATTATAAATTTTTAATTTAAAGCTTATCCCTTAATATATTAAAATTAAATTTTTATAATTTTTATTATTAAATTATAAAATTATTTAAATTTAAAATTTAATTTTTTTCTAAAATAACTAGATATATTTAAAAACGATTAACATTTCATTTCTAATTAATTATTTAAAATAATTATGTTACATTAACTTTTATAATTAATTAACTCTTTTAAATTCGAGATTTTTTTACTTAAAAAATTTATTTAATAAACTCTGATACACAAGATACAATAAATTAAATTTTCTTTTTTATTAATTAATTTTCATTTTATTTCAAATTTCTTTCACAATACTAATCCCCTTTAAAATTTTAAATTTTTTCTATTAAAAATACTTTAACCCCCATTAATTATTTTTAATTTTAAAATTTATTTTATTATTCATAATTTTATTAATTTTCCCCCTCAAATTAATTAAATTATTTAATTTCTTTTCAATGTAAATGAAATACTTTCCAAGCTCTAATTTGTTCATTCTAGAAACACTTTCCAGTACCTCTACTTTGTTACGACTTATTTCAATTTTTAAATGAAAGTGACGGGCAATATGTACATACTTTAATTTTTAATCATTTTAATAAACTAATTAAAATTACATTTAAATCCACCTTCAAATTAATCTTAAAATCAATTTTTCATTTAAATTAATTTATTGTAATCCATCATATTCTTAATTATAATCTATATCTTGATCTGAATTAATTTATTTTAAAAATTTTTAAATATTATTTTTATTATAAAATATTTTTTTAACAACGATATATAAAATCCTAAATTAAGTAAATTTATTCGTGGACTATCAATTATTAGACAGATTCCTCTAAATGAACTAAAATACCGCCATATTATTTAAGTTTCAATATTTTTTATCTACTATTTTAGTATTACAAATTAAATTTTTTAATAATAGGGTATCTAATCCTAGTTTATTTTTAAATTTCCCAAATCATAAAATTAACTTAAAATTTAATTAAATTAAAATTTTACCTAATAATTTAATATTTATTTTAATTATATCTTATTAATTAAATACTGAAATAATTTAATTTAATTTTTGTGTAACCGCAACTGCTGGCACAAAATTAGTTATTAATTTATATATTACTAAATCTCAATTTCTTAAATTTTTAATTTTAATTACTATAATTTTTAATAATTATTATTAAAATAATTAAAATTATATACTAAAATTTATATGTAAAATAAATTTATAATAAATTTTTTAAAACATAAAAATTTTATTTATTGCAAAATTTTTCATATAGATTTTTTTTTTTTTTTTTTTATATTAAAGGGAAAAAAAAAATTAAAAAATTTTTATTATTTCCCCCATTTTTTTTCCAAAAAATTTAAATAAAAAAAAAATTTCATTAAAACCCTAAAACGGTTCATTTTAAAAAAAAAATATTATTTAATTAATATTAATTTCCCCAAAAATTAATTAATTATTTAATTATATATATATAAAAATATTTAATATATAAATTAAAAATATATATTTATATAAATATATTATTTAATTAATATTAATTAAATAATTCNTTAATATATTATTAATATATAATTAAATTAAATATATTAATTTATAAATAATTTATTTTTATNCCNTTTTTAATGTTTTTTATATAAAAAAAAAAGAATTATT